TTCAGTCATTAGTAAAGCCGAAGTCAATGGGGGTACTATCGTGAAAAGGTTAAAACCTCGGGCTCGAGGACGTAGTTATCCGATAAAAAGACCCACCTGTCATATAATTATTGTAGTGAGGGATAGCTCTAAAAAGAAAACGGATCAGGATATATATTTAGAAACAAAGGATCAATGGAAAGATCCTATAATAGAGAGATATTTGGAGAAAGAGAGAGAGAGAGAAAAAAAAGAGAAAGAGAGAGAAGAAAAATATGGGCAAAAAAATAAATCCCCTTGGTTTCCGACTTGGTGGGGAAAACCAAAAGCATAGATCCCTTTGGTTCGCGCAACCAAAAAATTATTCCATAGGTCTCCAGGAAGATGAAAAAATACGAGATTGTATCAAGAATTATGTACAAAAAAATAGGAGAATATCCTCGGGTTTCGAAGGAATTGCACATATAGAGATTCAAAAAAAAATCGATCTGATCCAGGTCATAATCTATATTGGATTTCCAAATTTGTTAATAGAGGGTCGAACACGAGGAATCGAAGAATTACAGATCAATGTACAAAAAGGATTTAATTCTGTGAACCGGAGACTTAACATTGCTATCACAAGAGTTGCAAAACCTTATGGACAACCTAATATTCTTGCAGAATATATAGCTCTACAATTAAAAAATAGAGTTTCCTTTCGAAAGGCAATGAAAAAAGCTATTGAATTAACTGAACAAGCGGATACAAAAGGAATTCAAGTGCAAATTGCAGGACGTATCGACGGAAAAGAAATTGCACGTGTCGAATGGATCAGAGAAGGTAGGGTTCCCCTACAAACCATTCGAGCTAAAATTGATCATTGTTCCTATACAGTTCGAACTATCTATGGGGTATTAGGCATCAAAATTTGGATATTTGTAGACGAGCAATAATGGGCCTTTCCTTGCCATTCTATCCAGTGATAGAACAAAAAACGACAAACTATTCTTTTTCCCTTCAATGAAAAATGAGCAATTCTAATTCTATAGGGTTGAATAAAAATTGGATTGATCATTTGGTAGAATTGCTATGCTTAGTGTGTGACTCGTTGGTTTTTCTTTAGAGTTGGGATTCAAAAAAAAAAAGGACTGGCCCCTAACTAATAACTATAGAACTTAGAACCAGCTCATTGCTTCGTATTATCGAGATCCAAGGAACCAGTCACTATATGATGTGTCAATCATATAGTTGTAGCAACTGAAATCTTTTTTCCATAAAGGAAAAATCAATCTGATTGTGGATTGTGAAGCGAAAATAGAGGGATGTGGGTAAATGGAAGGGCGAGAGAAAGAGAGAAGGAGAATATCAATGGTATATGATTCCAATATGTATGGTCTATTATGAATCATCTCATAAAAGGCAGTGTGATAAAGCATCAATACTGATTCGTCCATAATTAGATGAATACGGTTCATAGGAAAAATACCAATAATAAAGAGCCTCGAGTCAATAGAGACTGAGGAGATTGACTTGGGAACGAACTTGAATTTAGGAGCTCCATTGCAGAGTTCAGGCCTAGCCATTAATGGAGAAGCTATGGGAACGACGGAACCTGTGACTGCAGAAGATTCTATTGAAAACGAATCCTAATGATTCATTGGGTGGGATGGCGGAACCAACCAGGAACCAATTGATTTATTCTGAGAGGCCATGGGTTGACCCTACGAATGAAACAAATATTGAAAGAGTAAATATTCGCCCGCGAAACCCTTATTGAATTGCAAAATTTTGGCCGATTCGGTAAAGGTCAAGGATTCGTTATAAAAATAAAGCAAAGGCATTCTGTTCTATATATAGAAATATACGTCTAGCTATATATACAAGATATACAGATTCCTACGTGACAGATTCAATATCAATAAATCCCATGATTTAGTGTATTATTCAATAAATACATGTGTATCTGTAATATTATTGAATCGTTTCATTCGCGAGGAGCTGGATGAGAAGAAACTCTCATGTCCGGTTCTGTAGTAGAGATGAGGTTGAGAAACAACCATCAACTATAACCCCAAAAGAACCAGATTCCGTAAACAACATAGAGGAAGAATGAAGGGAATATCTTATCGAGGCAATCATATTTGTTTCGGTAGATATGCTCTTCAGGCACTTGAACCCGCTTGGATCACATCTAGACAAATAGAAGCAGGGCGACGAGCAATGACACGATATGCGCGCCGTGGTGGAAAAATATGGGTTCGTATATTTCCCGACAAACCCGTTACAGTAAGACCTACGGAAACCCGTATGGGTTCGGGGAAGGGATCTCCCGAATATTGGGTATCTGTTGTTAAGCCGGGTCGAATACTTTATGAAATGGGCGGAGTATCGGAAACTGTAGCCAGAGCAGCTATTAAAATAGCTGCGTGCAAAATGCCTATACGAACGCAATTCATTATTTCAGGATAGGGATGTGGAACCAAAGGGGTATTTATGATGAAAAAAACAATCGCGGATTTCTTTATTTCTGGACAGACAATATTTCTTTCTTTTTTCCTTCGACCTTTGCATTGAAAGAACAGATTAAAAAAAAAATGATATGATTCAACCTCAGACCCATTTGAATGTAGCGGACAACAGCGGGGCTCGAGAATTGATGTGTATTCGAATCATAGGAGCTAGTAATCACCGATATGCTCATATTGGTGACGTTATTGTTGCTGTAATAAAAGAAGCAGTGCCCAATATGCCTCTCGAAAGATCAGAAGTGATCAGAGCTGTAATTGTACGTACATGTAAAGAACTCAGACGTGACAACGGTATGATAATACGATATGATGACAATGCAGCAGTTGTCATTGATCAAGAAGGAAATCCAAAAGGAACTCGGGTTTTTGGAGCGATCGCTCGAGAATTGAGACAGTTGAATTTCACTAAAATAGTCTCATTAGCTCCTGAGGTATTATAAATACTAGTAGATGAGACCATGATATAGTAGGGTATCTGAAATGGATCAATTAGTAGATTGTGTTTCACGCATATACTTTTAATAATTCATAAATAAAGAATCAAAAATTCACATAAAAAAAAAACGGAACATGTTGATTATATCAAAATTAGGAGGCACCAATAATTATAGTTCGTCATGGGTAGGGACACTATTGCCGATATATTAACTTCTATAAGAAATGCCGACATGGATAAAAAAGGAACGGTTCGAATAGCATCTACTAATATGACCGAAAGCGTTGTTAAAATACTTCTACGAGAAGGTTTTATTGAAAACGTTAGGAAACATCGGGAAAACAACAAATATTTCTTGGTTTCAACCCTGCGACATAGAAGAAATAGGAAAGGAACATATAGAACTATTTTAAAGCGTATCAGCCGACCCGGTCTACGAATCTATTCCAACTATCAACGAATTCCTAGGATTTTAGGTGGAATGGGGATTGTAATTCTTTCTACTTCTAGAGGTATAATGACAGATCGAGAAGCTCGACTAGAAGGAATTGGAGGAGAAGTTTTGTGTTATATATGGTGATCCTTCTGGTATCCGAAGTTGATCCGTAACTTCCTATTTGTGAAAAAGGAGAGGAAAGACGGGTTGTTTAATATCACTCCTCCTCCATTAGTTGATACTTCAAGGGGGTTACCTGGAATGAAAGAACAAAAATTGATTCATGAAGGTTTAATTACTGAATCACTTCCCAATGGTATGTTCCGGGTTCGTTTAGATAATGAAGATCTGATTCTAGGTTATGTTTCGGGGAGGATCCGACGAAGTTTTATACGGATACTACCAGGAGATAGAGTCAAAATCGAAGTAAGTCGTTATGATTCAACCAGGGGACGTATAATTTATAGACTTCGCAACAAAGATTCAAACGATTAGGTGTAGGTGGATTTTTAAACATTCCTTTCGTGGGAATACAATTCGAGGTTCAAAATTTCAAGAGACTTATTTTCTTCCAAGGAGTAGATTCGGAATTAAGGTAAGGAATAACAAATATGAAAATAAGGGCCTCTGTTCGTAAAATTTGTGAAAAATGTCGACTGATCCGTAGGCGGGGACGAATTATAGTAATTTGTTTCAATCCGAGACATAAACAGAGACAAGGGTAATCTTTCTAAAAAGAAAAAGGGATTTTCTAAAGGACCCGATGGACAAATAAAGGATCTGTTTTGATATGAAATGGATATATCCGTATATCTCTGACTCATATTTATGAGATGATAAAATATGACAAAACCTATACCAAGAATTGGTTCACGTAGGAATGGGCGTATTGGTTCACGTAAGAGTGGGCGTAGAATACCAAAAGGGGTTATTCATGTTCAAGCGAGTTTCAACAATACCATTGTGACTGTTACAGATGTACTAGGTCAGGTGGTTTCTTGGTCCTCCGCTGGTACTTGTGGATTCAGAGGCACAAGAAGAGGGACACCATTTGCTGCTCAAACCGCAGCAGGAAATGCTATTCGTACAGTAGTGGATCAGGGTATGCAACGAGCAGAAGTCATGATAAAGGGTCCTGGTCTCGGAAGAGATGCAGCATTACGAGCTATTCGTAGAAGTGGTATACTATTAAGTTTCGTACGTGACGTAACCCCTATGCCACATAATGGATGTAGACCTCCTAAAAAAAGACGTGTGTAGAAATAAGAATTGAACGGATTTCAAGAGAAATAAATAATTCAATGATCTGAAAAAAGAATAATATTATTATGGTTCGAGAGGAAGTAGCAGTATCCACTCGGACACTACAGTGGAAGTGTGTTGAATCAAGAACAGACAGTAAGCGTCTTTATTATGGCCGTTTCATTTTGGCCCCGCTTATGAAAGGCCAAGCAGATACGATAGGTATCGCGATGAGAAGGGCTTTACTTGGAGAAATAGAAGGAACATGTATTACACGTGCAAAATCTGAAAAGGTACCACATGAATATTCTACGATAGTCGGTATTGAAGAATCAGTACATGCAATTTTAATGAATTTGAAAGAAATTGTATTGAGAAGTCATCTGTATGGAACTCG